ACTCTTATCTGGAGAATAACCAACAATAGCTTCCATTGAATGGATAATGGATCCTGATCCTAAAAACAACAATGCTTTAGAATAGGCATGAGTAATCAAATGAAATAGTGCGGCTCGATAAGATCCCATACCTAGAGCTAACATCATATAACCTAATTGAGACATTGTAGAATAGGCTAAACTTCTCTTAATATCTTTTTGAGCAAGAGCTAAAGTAGCCCCCAAAAATACTGTTATTATACCGATCAAAGCTATTAGATTCATTATATAAGGTATAATTAGGAAAATAGGAAGAAGCCGAGCTACAAGAAAAATTCCTGCTGCTACCATAGTAGCAGCATGGATGAGAGCCGAAATAGGAGTGGGTCCTTCCATGGCATCGGGTAACCATATATGAAGGGGAAATTGTGCCGATTTAGCAATTGCACCAGAAAATAATAGGAAGGCACACAATGTAACAAATAAAGAATTTATTTGATTATTACAAATCAAGTTATTAAAAATTTCGAACAAATCTCGAAAGTCGAAACTACCCGTTATCCAATAAAAACCTAAAATTCCTAACAATAATCCAAAATCCCCTACACGATTAGTTACAAATGCTTTTTGACAAGCACTCGCTGCAATAGATCGTGTAAACCAAAAACCTATTAATAGGTAAGAACACATTCCAACCAATTCCCAAAAAATATAAATTTGTATCAAATTAGAACTAGTAACTAATCCCAACATTGAAGTATTGAAAAAGGTCATATAAGCAAAAAATCTCAAATAACCTTGATCATGAGACATATAATTGTCACTATAAATAAGAACTAGAATTCCAACAGTAGTAATTAATATTAATAAAATAGAAGTAAGTGGGTCGATCAAATATCCAAATTCTAAAGAAAAATCGTTATTGATAGCCCAAGACCATACATATTGAAAAATAGAACTACTATTTACTTGCTGAATAGACAGATGGGTCGAAAAAAGCATAACTATACTTAAGAAGAAAATACTCGGAAAAGCCCATATACGGCGAAGTTTTTTTGTTGCCGTCGGAAAAAGCAAGAGTCCCATTCCTATTAACACGGGAACCGGAAGCGTAATTAAAGGTAAAATCCATGAATATTGATATGTATGTTCCATAAAAAAAAAGAAATTCTTGTTATTTTGAATTAATTGTTTCTTGTTTCTGATTCATCCGCTCTTATCTCTTTTTAATTTTATTAATTTTAATTTAAAGGGTAAAAAAAAAGAATTAAAGAATAAAGATATAAAAAGAAAAGCCAAATAGAATTTTTTTTCTTAATCTTAATTTTTTCTGAAAATTTCCCCAATACTTCACATATTTAAGTTAGAATAGATCAAATAATCAAATAATATGGATAGTTTGAGATACTTGTGGAAAAAAAATATTTATTCTAAACAAAAAAAAATATTTATTCTAAACAAAATTATAAAATTCGAAATTGAACTATATATTGTAGATTAAAAAAATTATATACATAGAAAAAAAAGAAAAATTTAGGGCAAAAATCAAATTCTATTTTATTTTGATAGAAATGATAAAAACGATAGTTTTTTCCGGATCCTTATTGAATATTGAATGAAGACTTTTTATTCAAAATCATTAACTAGTGCTTTTTGGAACTACTTTATTACCTCGATTAGAGAACACTAAGGTACTTGAAAATTTACCCTTCTATAGGATCAAAAGAAATAATTACTAAAGATTTTTTACATAAGATGTTTTTTTATAAATAAAGAATAAAATTCTATAGTTTTTAACAAATTATCTAATAGTTCCAGTCGAATTTGAAAATTAAAATTTAATTTAGGTATACTTTTTCTTCGAGTTTATCCAATTACTAGAAAAAATATTAAAAATTTTTAGGATACATAAGGTTTCTTTTCTTAAATTTTTTGATATATTTTCTTACATGTAGAAATTTATATGACAAAAAAGGAAAGAAATAGAAAGAGAAATAAAAGCAGATAATCTTGTGATGTTTTTTATAATTTAGAAATTAAATAGATAGCTAATAAGTAGTAAAGAATACTTTTTAAAAAGCCTTTTTAACAATAGATGTCTTTCACATCCAATTATAAAAAAATTAACTTTTTTTTGAATGGCAGTTCCAAAGAAACGTACTTCTATATCAAAAAAGCGTATTCGAAAACAGATTTGGAAAAGAAAAGGATATTGGGTAGCGTTGAAAGCTTTTTCGTTAGCCAAATCTGTTTCTACTGGAAATTCAAAAGGCTTTTTTTACGACAAATAAAAAAAAGGAAATATTGGAATAATATAACTCGACTTGGTATTAGAAACGGTCTAATTTCATTTTCGAATTTCATTTAGAGTCTTTTTTTTTTAATTTAGAATCGACTCCATTTATTAGTTCTATATACTATGTTATTATTCATATTTTCTATTCTAAATTTAGAGTATAAATTAGAAATTTTATCAAAAAAAGATTTCCATTCTTTAATATTTTGAACTAATTACTAATCAATATTAAATTGAACTTTTTTTCCTTTTCTGATATCTCTAGCCTCTAAAATTTTTTGTCTACTGAATTCGAAGTACTTTGTGTTTTCAAAAAAACAATAAAGATAAGAAACAAAGCTCTATTGTTCTTTGTAGGATATTTTCTAATTTATACGATGGGGATTTTTTTCCCCATCGACTTTCTTGTCACAACTACAATATTACAATATTAAAAAATATTAATTAATACAATATTAATTAATTAATACAATATTAAAAAATATTAATTAATAAGTTTTGTCTTTTTTTTTTTTTTATTTTTTTTTTTTTATTATAGTATTTGAATAGTATTTGAAACATAAAAGGAACTACAATCTTTAGTCAAAAGAAATCGTTTCTTAAAAGAACTTTTTAATAAAAATGTGTTAATTCTGAATGAATTTTTTATATTCGATTCCTATGCCATGGCTAAAAGAGGAATCAAAGTATATATATTAAATAAAAAATTAGTATTAAATAAAAAATTAGACAAGTTAGACAAGATTTTTTTATTAAAGTATAAGGGAAAACTTGAAACATTTTTGTTAGATAATATGTCCAAATCAACACCTAATTGAGTTGTTAAATCTTAACACAAATTCGCTATACACTGAAGAAAAAACTAACAATTAATACAATAAAGCATTTCCAAAAATCTCTTGAATGGAATGTTCAAATTGTAACAAGTAACAAAAAAAATCGAATTTTTTTGATTTTTTTGGAGGGGTCTCTCCAAGGATTAAAGGATGATTCTAATTATTTGAGGAACGTTTAAATTTAGACCTTCCCCCTAATTTAACTAATTAATTGAACTGATTAAACGAATTTTTATTCATTAATTTGAACCATTCCTAAAAAATATTGCATTGAATTAATTCCTTTTAAGCTCGACGATTGAATAAAAACGGGTTATTATGATTTTGAGTAAGCCGCTATGGTGAAATCGGTAGACACGCTGCTCTTAGGAAGCAGTGCTAGAGCATCTCGGTTCGAGTCCGAGTAGCGGCATAACATCTGTTCGTTTTCAAAAGCATGCAAAAAGTCTTATAATGAATTTAATTTCTGATTTTAATTCTGTATAATCGAAGAACCTTTTTCCATTTTTACATATGATATTTTTGACTTTAGAACATATATTAACTCATATATCTTTTTCAGTCGTTTCTGTTGTAATTCTAATTCATTTGATAACTTTATTAGTTGACGAATTCTTAGGACCATATGATTCGTCCGAAAAAGGCATGTTAACTACCTTTTTCTGTATAACAGGATTATTAATTACTCGTTGGGCTTATTCGGGACATTTACCGTTAAGTGATTTATATGAATCATTAATTTTTCTTTCATGGGGTTTCTCTATTATTCATATGATTCCCTTTTTTAAAAAGTATAAAAATTATTTAAACGCAATAACCGCACCAAGTGTTTTTTTTACCCAAGGTTTTGTTACTTCGGGTCTTTTAACTGACATTCATCAATCTGAAAGATTAGTACCTGCCCTCCAATCTCAGTGGTTAATGATGCACGTAAGTATGATGCTATTGGGCTATGCAACTCTTTTAGGTGGATCATTACTATCAGTAGCACTTCTAGTAATTACATTTCGAGAGGTCATAAGAATTGTTGATAAAAGAAATAATTTAATAAATTATTCCTTTTCCTTTGGTGAGATCCAAGACATGAGGGAAAGAAGCAATATTTTAAGAAAGACTTATTTTATTTCTTCTAGAAACTATTACAGGTTTCAATTGATTCAACAGTTAGATCATTGGGGTTATCGTATTATTAGTATAGGTTTTGTTTTTTTAACAATAGGTATTCTTTCAGGAGCCGTCTGGGCTAATGAAGCGTGGGGATCATATTGGAATTGGGACCCAAAAGAGACTTGGGCATTTATTACGTGGATCGTATTCGCGATTTATTTTCATACTCGAACAAATAAATTCATGCAAGGTTTAAATTCCGCAATTGTTGCCTCTATCGGCTTTCTTATAATTTGGATATGCTATTTTGGAGTTAATTTATTAGGAAAAGGACTCCACAGTTATGGTTCATTTACATTAACATCTAATTGAATTGAAAAAAGAAGAAGTTTGCCAAAAATAACGATAGAGTAGCTTATACATATATAAGAAACTTCAGGTAAACCTTTGAGAACTTTTTGAATCAAATAATGGAGTGATTCAAAAAGTTCTCATAAAAGCCAAACATATCCGCTTAGAATTCTTTTTTTGAGTTTTTTGAGTGTAGGTCGATTTTGAAAAATTCAAAATACTAGAAATTCCTTTTCATTTTTTTTAAACTACCTATAAAAATAATTAGATAGAATCGCTTCAACCTTGTCAACTGATAATGAGAAAACGAAATCCGGATAAATGCCAATAGCTATTACAGGCAAAAGCATAGAGATCGAAACAAATAACTCTCGTGGTCCAGAATCAAAAAAAGAAAAGTTTGGGACATTAAACAGCTTGTATCCATAGAACATCTGTCGTAACATAGATAATAAATAAATAGGAGTTAATATCATTCCAACGGCCATTATAACAATAACTAGTATTTTGGGTATTAAAAGATATTTTTTTCCGGTAATTATTCCAAAAAATACAACCAGTTCCGCAAAAAAACCACTCATACCCGGTAATGCAAGAGATGCTAGTGATAAGATACTGAACATTGTAAAAATCTTTGGCAGCGAGGTTGCCATTCCACCCATTTCGTCAAGATAAACAAGCCGTATTCTATCATAACTCGTTCCTGCTAAGAAAAAAAGTGCAGCGCCAATAAATCCATGGGATATTATTTGTACAATGGCCCCATTAAGTCCCAGATCACTTATAGAACAAATTCCTATAAGTATGAACCCCATATGAGATACAGAGGAATACGCTATTTTTTTTTTTAAATTTTGTTGACCAAAAGAAGTTGAAGCTGCGTAGATTATTTGGATTGCACCTACTATTATCAACCAGGAAGAAAATAAAGAATGAGCGTGGGGTAATAATTCCATGTTGATTCGAATCAATCCATAGGCTCCCATTTTTAATAGGATTCCGGCTAGAAGCATACAAGTACTGTAATGCGCTTCTCCATGGGTGTCTGGTAACCATGTATGTAAAGGTATAATCGGTAATTTGACAGCAAAAGCAATAAAAAATCCAATATAGAAAAGTATCTCTAAGGCCAAAGGATATGATTGATTAACCAATGTTGCAAAATTGAATGTGGGTTCATTAGAACCATATAAAGCGATACCTAAAGCTCCCATTAATAAAAAAACGGAACTTCCCGCAGTATACAAAATAAATTTTGTAGCTGAATACAGACGTTTCTTGCCCCCCCACATGGATAGAAGTATATAAACAGGAATTAATTCTAACTCCCACATGATGAAAAAAAGTAAAAGATCTTGAGAAGAAAATAATCCTATTTGAGCACTATACATTGCTAACATCAGAAAATAGAATAATCGGGAATCCCGAGTGACTGGCCGAGCCGCTAAAGTAGCTAAAGTGGTGATAAACCCTATTAATAAAACGGGTCCTATAGAAAGCCCATCTATTCCTAATCTCCAGTAAAAATCAAACAAATGGATCCATTTATAATCTTCTGTTAATTGGATTAATGGATCGTCCAATTGAAAATAATAAGAAAATACGTAAGTCATTAAAAGGAGTTCTAAGATACATATACAGATGGTATACCATCTAATGATTTTATTTCCTCTCTGAGGGAAAAAGAAAATGAAAGAACCCGCGAATATCGGTAAAACTACAAATAGTGTTAACCAAGGAAAAGAATTCGTGGTAAAGACAAGATACACTTGGACCAGAAAAACCCGTGCTCGAAAAGAAAATACTTTTTCGAGCACGGGTTTTTGTCAGTAAACAAAAAATCAAATGTATTCAAGTGGATTTCTCTAGAAAGTGTCAATAACCTAGACCCATGCTTCGAGTTGTTTCATGCCATAAATAAACTCGAACGCTCAAAAAATCTGTTGGACAGGCGGATTCACATCTCTTACAACCGACACAGTCCTCTGTTCTTGGAGCAGAGGCTATTTGTTTAGCTTTACACCCGTCCCAGGGTATCATTTCTAATACATCTGTTGGGCAGGCTCGGACACATTGAGTACACCCTATACATGTATCATAAATCTTTACTGAATGTGACATTGGATTCTAATTTTTTTGAACGTCATAAAATTTCGATCTAGTATATTTCTAAATGAATCATATATTTCAATTTAAACACCAGACGAATCAATGATTTGCCAGAATTCAATAGAAAAATTCTGGATTACTTAGGAGATAAAGCCAAAATACTTTAATTTCTTACGTTTTCGAAAACATGATAGATATGTTATGTATGATATTGATACATGGCAATTTTGAATTGATAAATAATCTATTTTATATGATTAATACTATTTATTCAACAAATTCGATTGATTTATACGGGTGGATTTTCTATTACGGTAAATTGACGAAACAATAGCTGGTCCAATAGCTGCTTCAGCGGCTGCGATACCTATAACAAAAATTGAGAAAATATTTCCTTTTAATTGACGACTATCAAAAAAATCGGAAAACGTTACGAAATTGATATTAATCGCATTTAGTATAAGTTCAAGACACATAAGGGCTCTAACCATATTTCGACTCGAAATTAAACCATAGATACCGATAGAAAATAAATAAGCACTCAACACAAGTACATGTTCGAGCATCATCGAACAACTCCTTATCAATTTTGATTTATTTCAATATGAACAACAATTCAACATCAACCAATTGGATTAACTAGAAAAAGGATATCACAAGTACATAACAAAAAAATATTGGTAATAAGGAATTTCTACATGAATAATATGCAAATAGAATCGAAAGATATGAATGTTAATAACACAGAAGAAAGTTTCTTTTTTGTTTTTTCCAATTCTAAATATTTTTTACTGACGAGCCACAGCAATCGCACCTATCAAAGCAACTAAAAGAATTATTGAAATAAATTCAAAAGGAAGAAAAAAATCTGTTGATAAATGAATTCCAATTTGTTGACCATTACTTATCAAATCTTGTTCTATAATCTGATTTCCTCTTGTAGTCCAAATAATCCCGTACCATGATGTATCTGAAATAATAGTAATTAGTAAAACAAAAATACTTGTACAAACTAAGGAAGTAACCCCGTCGCCAATAGTCCAAAGATTCAAATCTTTGTAATATTCTGAACCATTCATGAACATCACAGCAAATAGAATTAAAACATTTATAGCTCCCACATAAATAAGGAGCTGTGCAGCAGCTACAAAATGCGAATTTGATAAAATATAGAATAACGATATACAAACAAGAACAAATCCCAATGAAAAGGCAGAAAATATTGGGTTGGTAAATAATACTACTCCTAGACCCCCTAATATAAGACCGAATCCCAGAAAAATTAAAAGAAAATCATGTGTTGGTCCAGGCAAATCCATTGTAGGTAAAATAAAAAATTGACTTTTTTTCATGAACTTCTTGATCCGACCAGGAAAAAATTTTTTATAAAGGGCTCCTAATTGTTCCTATTTAATCAATCTTGAATCAAAAGGCTTTTTACCATTTTTTTTGAGGTGAGTTCCTAATTGTTCGAATTGTATAATCGTCAATTATTGACAGTGGTAAACGGCCTAAAGCAATTTGATTATAATTCAATTCGTGACGATCATACGTGGAAAGCTCATATTCTTCAGTCATTGATAAACAGTTTGTTGGACAATACTCAACACAGTTGCCACAAAATATACAGATTCCGAAATCAATACTGTAATTAAGCAAGCGTTTCTTTCGAATTTCAGTTTCCAATTTCCAATCTACAACAGGTAAATTTATAGGACATACACGAACACAGACTTCACAAGCAATGCATTTATCAAATTCAAAGTGGATTCGACCCCGGAAACGCTCCGATGTGATTAATTTCTCATAGGGATATTGAATAGTTACGGGCAAACGATTTGTGTGGGATAAGGTAATCATAAAACTTTGCCCAATGTACCTTGCAGCTCGTATCGTTTGTTGACCATAATTCATGAATCCGGTTACCATAGGAAACATATCGAAATATCTATAAAAAACTTGATGTTTGTTTTTTTTTCTCTTGTTTGATACAAGTCGTCGTGAATATCAAAAAGGATTTTTTTATAGTGAAAGGAGTTGGGAAGAGGTTGTTAATAATAGATTACCAAGAGAAATAGGTAAAAGAAATTTCCATCCAAGATTTAATAGTTGGTCCATTCTTAATCTAGGTAAAGTCCATCTTGTTGCGATAGAAATGAACAAAAACAAATAAGTTTTAATCAATGTAATGAAGATACCAATTGTTGTTCCAAAGACTCCATTTACTTTATTTATTTCAAAAAGGTTAGGAATAAATAGGTATGGAATAGATATATTCCAACCGCCTAAGTAAAGAACTGTTACAAATAATGAAGAAACTAATAAGTTTAGATAGGAAGCAACATAAAATAAACCAAATTTGATACCCGAATATTCAGTTTGATAACCTGCTACTAATTCTTCTTCCGCTTCTGGTAAATCAAAGGGTAATCTCTCACATTCTGCTAGAGAAGAAATTAAAAAAATTAGAAATCCTATAGGTTGACGCCACAAATTCCAGCCCCAAAAACCATATTTTGATTGTGCTTCAACTATATCAACTGTACTTAAACTGTTAGATAATTATAGTCGGTGATAACATCACTGTTCCCAGCGCTATTCCAGAACCGTACATGAGATTTTCACCTCATACGGCTCCTCGAAGGTCTTAAATAAATCTAAGGACTGGATCATATTTTTTATCCTAATATATTAGTAGGATACAAATCTATTAGACATTCCCAAATTTGACCAATGAAATTCTGTCTGTTATAATACTAAAAAAGGTACTTCTGAATTAATCTTATCCTTTAAGAATTTCGGATTTTTTCTTGAGGAATAACTTAAACCCTTCAATAAAATACTCCTTTTTATAAAAAGTATTTTGACTTTACATACCCATAGAGATTTCAATCTTCAATCTATCATTTTTCGATTACCAAAAAAAAAATTCGATATTTCATTAGTTCATCAATTATGCCATAAATTCTATCTCTATTAATATGGATATAGGAAAGAAAGAAAAAAAAAAGAAAAAAATCTCTTTTTTTTTATTGTAATTAAATTCTTTTTTGATTTCTATTCTTCTTTCTGAAAAAAAAAGGACGGAAAGTAAAATAATTAAATAAAGGATTATTTCGTTTTTGATAGTTATTTCTTTAATGGGTGGAGGGACCCTACTCTGGATCGGAATCGTGGGAGTACTGCCAGGGCATTTCTACTAATTTAAAGCCCCAATTAATATTCTTTTTTATTATTTATTATTATATTATACTACTCTTTTAAATATTATATTATACTACTCTTTTAAATAATTTAAAAAATCTCTCTTACTAATCCTTTATGTATCTTGGTGTTCCTAACCAGCCACCTATTTTTTCGCAATCGGCAATCGCCTGTTACCATTATGATAATACATACAAAGATTTTTCTTTTGAGCCCGCTTCAAGTCAGGATGAAAAGTCAAGCAATCTTGGGGCAAATCTTTTTCGTTTTCGTATATTTTTTTCTGCTTTACTCTTGTACATAGGAAATGAGTCTCTATTTTTTTTTACTGCAGATTTCCAAGCAGTTTTCTTTCACTCATATAACTATCCAATTTAGTTCATTAACCCAAATGATGAATCAAAAAATGAAGATACCTATTCAATTCATTTCACCTTCTTCTTAAAAAAAAAAGAAATAAAGAATATAGGGAAAGATTTTTGTTTCGCCGAATCGCACGTAGACATATGGATAATACACAGAGAGTTAATGGTATTTCATAACTAATTGATTGAGCAGCGGCTCGTAGACCACCTAAAAAGGAATATTTATTATTTGATCCATATCCTGACATAAGAAGCCCAATCGGAGCAATACTTGAAATAGCAATCCATAAAAAAACACCGATATTTAGATCAGCTAAAACAAGGCGATAACCAAAAGGAATAACGAAATAGCTTAATAGGGTTGATATCACTGCTATAGATGGTCCGATATTGAATAAACGAGTATCCCCCCTAGATGGAAAAAGATTCTCTTTGAAAAGTAGTTTTGTCCCATCTGCTAGAGCTTGAAGAACTCCCAAGGGTCCAGCATGTTCAGGTCCAATACGTTGTTGTATCCCTGCGGATATCTTTCTTTCTAACCATACAATTACTAGTATGCCTATCGTGATTCCCAATACAAGAGTCAAAATAGGGACAAGTATCCATAGAATTCCATAGACTGTGTTTAAGGATTTCAATCTCAAAAAAGAATTGAAACCTTGTACTTTTGTTGTATAAATTATCATTTCAACGATCAACCTCTCCCATAATGATATCTATGCTACCTAGTATTGTCATAATATCAGCCAATTTCATTTTTTTAACTAATTGAGGAAGAATTTGCAAATTGATAAAACCTGGCGGACGAATTTTCCATCTCCAAGGAAAACCGCTTTGATCTCCTATCAGAAAAATTCCCAATTCCCCCTTTGGTGCTTCAACTCTTACATAAAGTTCTTGTTTTGGCAATTCAAAAGTAGGAGAAGTTTTTTTACTAATAAATCGATATTCAAAATCGTTCCATTCTGGATCTTTTTCTCTATCAAAGCAGCGGGTTTCTAAATTCTCATAAGGTCCTCCCGGAATTCCTTCCAAAGCCTGTTGAATAATTTTTATGGATTCTGTCATTTCACCAATTCGGACTAAATAACGAGCTAATGAATCCCCTTCTTTTTGCCACTGGACGTCCCAATCAAATTCGTCGTAACACTCATAATGATCGACTTTACGAAGATCCCATTGTACTCCGGAAGCTCGTAGCATTGGTCCCGATAAACCCCAATTTATCGCTTCCTCTACACCAACAATACCTATTCCTTCAACTCGTTCTAAAAAAATAGGATTTCGCAAAATAAGTTTTTGATATTCAGCAACTCCTGTTAAAAAATAATCGCAGAAATCCAAACATTTATCTATCCAACCATAAGGTAGATCAGCAGCTACTCCTCCGATACGAAAAAAATTATGCATCATTCTCATACCCGTGGCAGCTTCGAATAAATCATATACTAACTCTCTTTCTCTAAAAATATAGAAGAAAGGGGTCTGTGCACCAATATCTGCCATAAAAGGGCCAAGCCATAACAGATGAGAAGCTATACGACTTAACTCTAACATAATGACTCTGATATAGCTGGCTCTTTTCGGTACTTGAATATTTCCTAACTGTTCGGGACCATTTACTGTTATTGCTTCTGTGAACATAGTAGCTAAATAATCCCAACGGGTTACATAAGGCAAATATTGTATAACTGTTCGGTTTTCCGCAATTTTTTCCATTCCTCGGTGTAAATAACCCAATATTGGTTCACAGTCAATAACATCCTCACCGTCCAGAGTAACGATGAGTCGAAGAACACCATGCATTGATGGGTGGTGGGGGCCCATATTGACTATCATAAAGTCTTTTCTTGTAGCTCGTACATTCATAGGGGTTTCCTTAATTCATTCTTCCAGGAATTACTGAAAACGAAAAGAAGCTTATCAAAATTCAAGATCTAATAAATCAAATAATTCAAAGACTTTTCAAATTAACGAGTTTTTGACTCCCGAATATCCAACTGTCTAATTAATTCTTTATAACGTATTCTATTTTTCTTTGCCAAATAAGACAACAGCCGTTGGCGTTTGCCTAGAATTTTTCGTAAACCTCTCTGAGATAAAAAATCTTTTCTATGTAATTCCAAATGTGAAGTAAGTATTCGTATTTTATTAGTGAAACTTACTATTTGAAATTCAACCGATCCCGTATTTTCTTTTTTTTCTTCTTGTGAAATAACTGAGATGAATGAATTTTTTGCCATAAAACGAAACCCTTCTCTTTTCTTATTTTAAACTCTTTTTTTTGATCAATAATAATAAAAAATACAAAACAAATTACAGGTTATTTGTTTTGTGTATACAAAAAATCTTTACTTGTTCAATGACTTCTTTAACAATTTATAATTTTGTCTTTTGTCAAATCGAATTTATCATTAATCAATTCAATTGTTTTTTTGTTTTTTATTCGATTAAAGATAGAAAAAAAAGGATGGTATTTTTTTTTTCTAGATCTAAGTGATATGTGATTGAATTTCATGTATCGGAATGAAATATGGAAAGTAAAACAAGACAGGTATCCTTGTTTTCGTATACTAAATCATCCATGCTATGGAATAAATAAAAAAGAAATAGAATATATATGAAATATGTCTTTACCGAATTTTCAATCGTGGATATATATGTATCCTTACCATACTGAACCGACTAGCATTATTGGTATCAAACCAATATCGATTCATACAAGCTAAATCTTCTAATCGATAATTAGGCCAAAGAAAAAACTTTAATTTAATTAGTTTTTTTCTATTAAAATTCAAATGTTTGTTTTTATTCAAAAACTGATCACAATTTTTTATATTATTTCCATTTGAAATTTCTGTATTTCTATGACTATCATTTTTATTTTTTGAATTGAAAGAAATTAGAATTCTTAATTCTTTACGACGTTTCGGGGATAAAATGTTTTCAGGAACAAGTAAATCATAATCATTTTTGTTTCTATGTCCAATTCTACGTTGATGGCTGTCAATAGATTCACTAAAATTTGTTTTATCAAAATAGTCGTTTTCTTGATTAATTTGTTGTTTGCTCTTATGAACCAAAAAAATACCTATGCTTTGATACATAATAAACTGGCCATCATTTCTTACCGATAGACGAACAGGTTCGACAATAAATATTCCCCTTTTCATTAATTCTATAAGAGTGAAACCTTTCTTAATCATTAGAATATCCAGACTCATTTCGCCTTTTTGAATAGAAGATATAAATATTTCTTGTGAATTTGTCAGTCTAAGCAGGAGACAGTATACTTTGATATTATTGATTATTTTTTGATTTAAAGAATCATTCCATTTTAATTGGAAACGTAAATACCTTTTTAGCAAGAAATCGAGTTCTGCTTCTGTATTACTTTTGTATTGTTTTTTCTTTCTACGTTTTTTCATGCCTAACCCTAATTTCGCATAATCCTCTTCAACCCCCCTTTCTTTATTTGCAAGAACTGATCCAAGATCCACTCGATCCTCGAATTCTTTTTCTTGGTAGTTTTGATTCTCTAATTCAATAGGTTTTTTTTCATTAGGTAAAAAAAGATCACTATTTTTCTTTCCATTGACTTTTTTATTTTCAATAACATTTTTATTTCTATTCAAATTTAAAAGAAGTAATTCAGTTGGTATCACCCACGGTTTTATCTTATATTCATTGTAAAGTGTCACAAATTTTTCAGAAACCCAAAGTTCCAAATTAGATATGGGACGATTGAGTATTTCTTCATTCATTCCCATCCAATCAAAAAGTTTTTTTTTTGAATAGATTTCTTGGCCTTGGTGAAGTGTAAGAAAAAAAAGATTTTTGTTATCCATTTTATCAATTATTTGATTTTTATTAGTTCGGGTCTTAGTTTTTTTTTTCTGTTTGGTTCCGGTCTCGATCCAGGACTGAATGTCGATCTTTTTTCTAAGACAAAAATGTAAAATTCTCCAATCAAAAACCTTTCTATCTAAGTTTTTTTCCATATAAATGATATCATTTTCTGTTAGAGAATTATTGATAGAAAGACCTACCAACATATCAAAAAAAGGGTTTTTGGCCATGTTATAATTATAAGAAACCGCGTGCTTATTATATTTTTTTAATGGCGCTTCTTCTTCATAAATATACGACTCTTTCTTACCTCGACAAAAAATAGATTTATATGATAAGAAATTATATCTATAATTTTTTTTTAAATTCTTTTTTTGTCGTGCGCGTAATGCATCCGCTTTTAAAAAATAGGTTTTTTCGTAATGAATTAATTGGTCTTTTTTATTTTTATAGAAATTCAATTTGTTTAAATCTTGCTTTTGAATCGTGCGGTGTTGATTAATTCTATTTCGCCATTTTTGTGGCATTAACATAGACCAACGAATCGGAGATAAATCGTATTTATATTGATAATGACCCTTTAACCAGTTTTTCCATTGATTCGTTCCAGAATTTCTAACACTTTTATCTTTTAAAAGACTTTTCTCTTTTAATTCGTAATGAAATAACCCTTGATTTCCAAAAAAATCTTTTATTTCATTTTTAAGAAAAAGGGGTGCACCGTGATATTGAAGTACAGATCTTAACTTATATAAGTGAATACCGTGAGTTTGTGACAATTTGTAAAATACATATGCTTGTGATAAGGAGGATACGTCACAAAAAATCTTTGAATTTTTATTAAAAAGATTTCTATTATTAATATTAAGTGACGTTTTTACAATTGAAATAAAGTGAATTTGATTTGGGTTTGTTTTACCAATTCTTTTGTTACTTTCTTCATTATTGCAAATGTTTTTGTTACAAATGTTTCTTTTTGATTCAAGAAAAAACTGTGGATTGATCTTCAGAATATTAATGATACCTAACAAAAAATTGATGTATATTTTTTCAATCCAAATTTTGCTAAAAAAATGTGATTTACGAATTAATCGAGCATTTCCCCTTCTTATTCTTAATATTTGAGAAATTCTTTTTGATGATTTTAATTTTGTAGTATTATAAGTTATTTTGTTAGGACTAATATTTTTCTCGGAGGTTTGAAATTTTTTTTCCCTTTCCTTTGTAATCTTTTGGATTTGATTTATGATTGTGTTTCTGCGAATAATCAGATCTTTTATTTTTTTTTCTGTCTGTGAATAATTTGTCCAATTCATAGATCGAATTGGAGTGGACATTGTTTGAATTGTCATATTATTCCTTATCAAATCTTTTTCTTTTTTCCTTTCATTCAATTCATATTTAAATCCAAATAATAGACTTGATTTTTTTTTTGATTTACAAAATTTATTTGTAATTTCTTTTAGAAATAGAATATTTTTGATAAGCCAGTTGTTTTTTAATAAATTTGTTTTTTCTTTTAAAATTGTTATAACTAGAAAACTCTTCTTTTTTAATTTTCGAATTTTTTTAGCAAGTTTTTTAAAAACGGGTTTAAAAAGTGAAAGTCGTCTTCGGGGAGAACCAAAAAGCAGTTCAGTTTCCATTCCCCCAACAGTTAAAAAACAAAAATCCTTTTTTTTCGCTTGCGTTTTTATTGGATCTTTATGAGAGAATTTTTGTTTAGATCTATGCCAGGGTTTTAAACGAAAAGGAAATAGAATCTTTATTTGAATACCGTCTGTTAACCAGTTTTTTGGAAATTCCGTTTCTGATAGTGGAACTCCATTATAGGTACATTTAACATGCATTTCTCTATTCCAATCCTTAAAATCCTCGAACCACTCCGGAAATTGAAATAATAGCATACGAATGATATTTTTAGCTATTATTAATAAAGGTAATAGAATATATTTTCTAATATTTGATTGAGTTACTAAAAGACAACCTCTTATTACTTGAGCAAAAATAATGCTATCCCAGGCTTCGGCTATTTCTATCCGGGCTTTTTCCTCTCTTTTTTCTTCTTTTTTTTTCTCACTTTCTTTTGTCTTTTTCTCTGGATAAGTATAATCTGAAATCGCGGATTCCGTGTTTTTATACACCCAATTTCTAAAAAAAAAATTCATTGGTTCGAAAATATCAAAAGAAAAAAGGGGGAATTTCGTTATTCTGTCTAAAAAAAGGGGCGAATGCACATTTGCTTGAAAAAATTTCCAAATAACAGTTTTACGCCTTTGTGCTCGTACGGAACCTTTTATTATGTCTCGACGAAAGTCCGGTTGTTGTGAATAACGTATCAAAGCCATTTCGTCTATTTGATCAGAATTGGCTGTATCTTTGGGATTATTATAAATATCACTATTTTGTTCATTGTCAGTAAAAATTACTACACGTTTGGCCTTTCGTGAACGGATCTCATGATCCTCTACCGGGTTTTCTTCATTTTCTGTTTCTTGTTGTTCCAAATCGTCAATTAATTTGTATGACCAATGAGGAACTTGTTTACTTATTTCTTTTATTTTACTTATTTCTTTACTTATTTCTTTTATTGCGGTAAAATTATTTATAATTGTTTTATTGTTGGGATGCACTAGAATTGCATCGAATAAAATTTTCAAAAATTTTATTTGATCTTTTAAATCCATTTTTTCGTCTTTATGATCTGGGAATAAAGAGAGTTCCTTAAAATTGAAACTTAATGTTGATTTTCTAACTAATTCATTAGTTAAGTTTAAGAAATTACAAATTTCTGTTGACAATGATTTTTGATTAAATGTAGTTTTTTGGGGTTCAAAATTTCGATTACTAGGAATAAGAAGCAAAAGATGAATTTTATTTATCCAAATTCTGTCTATGTAATTGTTTATGGAACCCTCAGTTATACTTGAGGGTGAAAAAAAAACTTGGCTTCTTCCACGATAAAGCCCACTTAAAAAAGGATCATATATTTTAGATAAGTATTCTTTTTTAGTTTCATCATTACACAATCTAATCTTTTTTTCAAGTGTATTGGAAGAAAAGGATTTCTTATCTAAGGTTTTGACCCTATTTTTAAATTCGTTACTTAGGTTTTTCTTTTTTTGTTCATTCTTATTATTCCAACGATTATACCATTCACCAGAAAAAACTTTTTCTGTTGGGAATAGAGACGTTTTTCTTTCTATAATTTCCAAAAACGTTGATAAACTGGGTGGGTAGGTGAAAGATATTCTTTCTTTTCCATCACTTCGACATGTATAAAAAAAATATTGTGACATTTCTTTTCTTACAGCATTATAAAACCGATCGTTTTTTATATATCGAAGTGGACGATTCCAGCGTTTATAGTCGAAAAGAATAGTTACAAAGGGTTTTTCAAACCA